ATAATATCAAAATCCGATAAATCGGCCCAAGTCGGCTTACTAATGGGATGCCCTAATGCGTTACAAAATTTCGCTTTAGCCAATGATCCAATCAGAGGAATAATTGGAACTATTGTATCGAGCTTCTTGGGAGCATTATTTATTATAAATGAATTTTCTAGCATTTGACTCTGCACCATTGAAGGATTTAGTGGCACACTTGAAAAATAACCCAAAAAGTCGAGGGAATGCTTGGATAATTGGTTTATATAGATCCTTCCTGGGTGAGACCATACAGAAAAATGACATTGCCATAAACTGACAAGGTAATATTTCCATTTATTCATCAGAAGAGGCGTATCTTTTGAAGCCAGAATTGATTTTCCTTGATATCTAACATAATGAATGAAAGGATCCTTGAGGAAGCATAAGATGCCCCGAAAATCATTAACAAAGACTTCGACAAGATCTTCCATTTTTCTATGTAAATAGATTCGTTCAAAAAGGACTCCAGAAGATGTTAATCGTAAATGAGAAGATTGGTTACGGATAAAAAGGAAAACGGATTCGTATTCACATATATAAGAATTATATAGGAATAATAATAATCTTGAATTACTTTTTGAAAAAATAGAAATAGATTTATTTAGAATAATAAGAATATTACCATTAGAATACTCATGAAGAAAGAACCGCAATAAATGTAAAGAGGAGGCATCTTTCACCCGGTAGCGAAGGGTTTGAACCAAGATTTCTATATGGATGGGGTAGGGTATTAGTACATCTGCCACATAATTTAAATGTGGGAATTTGTCCTCTAAAAAGGGAAATATTGAATGAATGGATCGTAAATTGTAAGATCTTACGATTTGTGCCCCCTCCAAAGAAGATCTTAATCGTAGAGAAAATGGAATTTCCGCAATGATTGCAAATCCTTCTGATATAATTTGAGAATACAAATTCTTGTTGTATCCCAAAAATTTATTTTGGTTAGAATCATTAGCGGAAATCATCAAATGATTCTGTTGATACATTCGCGTAATTAAACGTTTTACAATCAGTAAACTAGATTTATTATCATAAGCTACATTTTCCAACAAAATCACTCTATTTAAACCATGATCGTGAGCAAGTGCATAAATATACTCCCGAAAGATAAGTGGGTATAGGAAGTCGTGTTGCCTAAATCTATCTAGTTCGAAATATCCTTGAAATTCCTCCATTTATTTTAAATTAGATTTGAACTTGAACCAGGGATAGGGGATTTCTTGGGGTATTAAATGACACATAGTACGATACAGTCAAAACAGGATATTATAGTAAGAAAAGACTAGATAGATACCCCGGAAATAGATAAGACTCATCAACGGACTCTTTATCCTCTCTTTTTCCATCTAATTAAATAGGTTTATGTTCATTCTAGGATAACAAGATGGTTAGAAATCCTTTCTTTTTTCAACCCAATCGCTCTTTTGATTTTGGAAATTTGTAAAAAAAAATATTTTTATCAATATACTATCAATATACTGCTTTTTCTACACATTCATCCCCACACTCTAATGGAGAATATCTACTAATAATTAGGATTCAAAAAAAAATGGATAATCCACTTATGGTAAAAACATTTCCCGCATCAAGCACTAATATATTTTTAACGTTTAATTAGATCGGGTAATCATTCAAATTAAGAACAGAAGCTCGTTGCTTTTTTTGTTTCCCTTTAATTGGAGCCATGGGGCTCTATCCATTTATTCACTTAACCCAACCTTAAATTTCTTTTTTTGCGCGTCAAGAATTCAAACATGATTTTGGATCGATCCGATAAGATAAGAATAAAATATTCTCAGAATTCTCCATTAATACGAAATACGACATGCTGCTTTTTCCATTCCTTCCTTTAAGGGTCAGTCGCGGTCTTACAAACTCTACCGATGGGATTGACGAATCCGTTGCTTCATACAAATGTGTAAAAAATGCTAGTCGCACTTAAAAGCCGAGTACTCTACCGTTGAGTTAGCAACCCGAATAAAAATGTATAGATCCAATCGTAATCAAAAAAGAGATTGAATTTCACAACGCAATCAAAATATTAAAATAGAAAAAATATTTCTAATTGATTCTGAACATAACATAAAAATGAACATATCAGATGCAAATACAATGACGTCTAAGATAAGAATATAGATTAAGATAAAAATATAGATAAAATCAAAATTTATAGACTACCACAGATTTTGTTCGTATGTTATCCATTATTATCTTATCCATTTCTTTTTTTTTTATTAAAAAAAAAAAAAGAAAGACCCAAGTCTATAGAACATAGAGAAATATATACATTTATTCACGATCGGATTATATTTGTTTGATATACTGTTGTCAATATAAAAGTTAATGTTGAGAAAAGTAGAAAACCAGAAATTAAAATAAAAAATTATTCACTATTTTCTATTTAATTCAACAATATTTTCTTATTAAATTCAATATAATATTGAATTGCTATAAGAAATTTTATTAAATAGAAATTAAAAATCAAAAAACTAATGACTTGTATTGAATTAGCACTACATATTTAATAAAGATAAATACAAAAGGGTATAGGCGTAAAAAAAATTCGGAGAGAAGTATAAAAAAAATATTGATTGGGTTTACTCAATGAATAGAAGTAAAAAAAAACAAGCTTAAATCCCATGTTTTTTTTTATGAACAAATAAATAAAAAAAAAAAATAAAGTTAAAGTTTCAACGAAAAATCAACCATTATTGAATTAGCGATAATGTAATATTTTATATTTATAGATCCAACTCCTTCATTCATTTATTCACTTGATCTTTTTTCTATCTATCTGTCTTATATGAATTTCTCTCACTAAAAAAAAAAAAAGAAATTTTTGTCGTTATAGACGACGACATCTTATGGTAGTAATAGAGCAAAATAGGGGGGGTTGTATAGAAAAGGTTATACAAAGTTATATCCAAGTCACCCCCCCCCCCCCCCCCTTTTTTTTATTTATTGTATTTCATTAATTGATTATTGTAATTGTATTTCATTAATTGAATTTCATCTGTTAATTAATAGAAAGTTCCATAAAAACTCCCGCCTTCTTTGAAATGTCATGAACAGTTCCCGTAGGTTGAGCGCCCTTTTCAAGGAAATATAGAATAGCAGGAACATTTAAATAAGTTTGATTCTTTATCGGATCATAAAAACCCACTTTCCGAAGATCTCTTCCTTCTCTTCTGGATCGAACATCAATTGCAACGATTCGATAAACCGCCCATTGGGATAGATGTAGATGAATAATACCCCCCCTAGAAACGTATAAGAAGTTTTATCCTCGTACGGCTCAAGAAAATTAGAAATTAGAAATTATGTCTATATATAGAATTTCTAATTAATGTCAAATAGATCCATCAAATCATCAAATCAATTAAACTATGATTTAAGGATTTAAGTACTTTTTCTTATTCTTTATTCTTGCCCGAAAAAGAAAAAAAAATCATTCGTATTCACATCCTCATAACTCAAGTTGGATAACTCTCAAATAATCCAAAGGAAAACCTTTAGGCATTTGCTTTATTGAGCGGTCTCTAACCACGCATTTTTTGTCTGTCTCCTTTAGAATTTATTTTGATTCTTCATTATGATCTATTTTTTGAGACAACTGAAAACGGTCTTTACTTGTTCCAGGATTCTTTATCGTTGCCTTGAATCGTTGGGTTTAGACATTACTTCGGTGATCTTTAATCATTTAAAAAAATGGCAGCAACATACCATTTTTGTAATTTCTTTCTATAAAAGAATCATACAAATGGTTGATTCCCGCGTGATACACTTTTGATCGAAAGCGTTTTACCAATTCCAAGAAATTTTCGTTAGGAATTTGAAACTTGCTAGAATTGGATCCTTTCGATTTCTATATCGAAAATATACTTACGAAGTTGTTTCAACTTATTAATTAACACTAACCCTAGATCCATGTCCCTAAAAAATCAATCAATACTTTTTACTTTACTCGAGCTCCATCATGATCATGTACTATTTACATCGCAACCCTCAAAAAATGAGGTTTTTCTAGTGGAACAGAACAAACGATGTCGAGCCAAGAGCACCCTCATTCCTATATTATATATATATAAAATGGTGGATGTAAGAATCCACAGCCGACCATATCCTTCAAGTCGCACGTTGCTTTCTACCACATCGTTTTAAACGAAGTTTTACCATAACATTTCTCTAGTAGGTTGCTGTAACCAGTATGTAATTGATTCAATTATGGAATCATGAATAATCATTGGTTCGGTCGGTACATAGTAATCTATACTTTTCTGAATGGGTTGTTTCTGAAGAAGTCTCAGCAAGAATTCAATTTAACCCCATATATATTTATATTTTATTTCATTTTAATGGGGTGGGGAATAAAGACTGATGTAAGGGAGGATTGGAGTTGTTATTCTTTTTGATAAATCATAATCGAAAGAAAAGAATAGGAGATCCCCATATCTATCATATAGACTAAACAAATGTTTTTCAAAGTAATTATAGATATTCTATGTTAAATATTTCAAATTTAGGGATCACAAATCTCTTTTCACAAAAATCAATCGAAATAAAATAAAGTTTTCAATGAAAGAGAACGATAACAAGACATACATATAAGCATTTCCTCATTTTCTGCGTAGTTTATTTGACTTGAAAAATTCAATAATTTTTATGCAATTTTTACCTAAGGTAAAGTGAATAAGATAATACATTTTGTCTCCATTGTTACATAGATTTACAATTATTCATTAGAATTAGAGAAAACACAAAATACTTAAGAACGAGGTTCAAAGAAAATACATATGTTACGTATGTAACTTGATTGTTTTTTAATGATATTCGGACAGACGCAGACATTGAAATTGGTATTTTTCGTTGACAATTAACTCCTATCTACTCCGTCAATTCTATGAAGATGATGAATCATAAATCAAAAAAGAATCCTATATATATATTTAGTTTAGGGAGTGCTAGACTATTTTGTATAAATGCAAGTTAAAACAAGTCCAGATTAAGTCATTGCTCCTATTTTTTTTTACTCTAAACCAGTCTTAAGAGACTTAATCCTATTGATTATTGATTGAAGTTAATTAGTACCCCAATATCAAAAGAACATCCGTGTTTCTAATTTATAAATCCACAGAAAATTTATAATCAGACTGCACCACCATTTCAAATTTAAAGTTAAAGTATAGGGAAAAAAGAAAGAGAGGCTTTCGCATTTATATTTAAAATGCATCATTGAAAATTCCAATGAATATACGAAGTAAGGCTTTTTTTTGAGTAACTAATTTAAATATGAAAGGTATGGACATAGAATGAAAAGCCCGTCCCCTGATTTTTATTTTATAATTAAAACTCTTTTCTTTTGATCTATGCTCCCATCTTACTTGGATACAAATAGATTCAATTACATCTGTGTGTTTTTTGGTGTTATTTGAACACGATTCAATTTGCGAAAAAGATATAATTCAGATAAGAATTAATCATTATAAGAAAAAAGAATCATATTCTATCCAATATTATTATACTCTTAATAAAAAAAAGAAAAAAACGAGAAAGTTGTTTAAAATAAAAAAAAAAAGACAATCTTTTATTCTGATATAAAATCGGTATTCTGATACGATATATATAATCTGATATGATATATATAATAGGTATGCTCTGGGACGGAAGGAGTCGAACCTCCGAATACCGGGACCAAAACCCGTTGCCTTACCACTTGGCCACGCCCCATTTTCTATTTATATTCGACATTAATAAACACTAATATTCTTACTAGTTGTTCGTCAATTATAGTCCAAATATTTATAGAATAGATTGTTACTAGGATTTTGATACATTTAGATATAGAATTAAACGAAATTTTTTGATCAAATTTATTGATCATTACATATAATTCAATTAAGATATTGTATGAAAGTATGATTTCTTCTATTCTCTTTTAATTTGAGAATTGAAGTATTTTTGATTGAGTTAGTTCAAATCAAAGAAAAGTTTTTTGGTCTACCTTATTTTTCTTTTTTAATTTTTACTCATTTTTTTATATAACTTAAACTAAAAAAAAAAGAACATTATTTTATTAATTTATATTATTAATTATTAATAACAATAACTCACATTAATAACTCAATCAAAATAAATACAATTATCTTCAAGAACAAAACAAAAAAACAAAACGTTTGTTATGCTTAATATCTTTAGTTTGATCTGTATCTGGTTTAATTCTGCTCTTTCTTCAAATAGTTTTTTCTTCGCCAAATTGCCCGAGGCCTACGCTTTTTTGAATCCAATCGTAGATATTATGCCAGTAATACCTGTGCTATTTTTTCTCTTAGCTTTTGTTTGGCAAGCTGCTGTAAGTTTTCGATGAGATCTTGAATACTGTCCTAGAAAAATTCATGATTTATTCTAAAAAAAAAAATTCTAACAATTGATAAGATCAGATAAGTCTTATAGTATAAAGCTTCGATTCAAATATTGAAATTCTTGTATCGCCGCGATAAGTCTGGAGATCACCCCATTTACTAATTCGGACCCCTTTTTTACATTGAAAGAACCTATTAGAGTCCCCCACAATTAGATATTGTGGATATGAAAAAAATTTTGGTAATGAAAGACTTGACTCATATTACATTACAAATGAATTTCTGAAAATTCTTTTCTATTTCTAGATTTCTAAAAATTATAGATTTATAAAAACGATTTTTTGGTGTCAAAATGAGGTATATGTGGTATAAAAATGGAGAATCTATTCTCTTTTTTTTTTCCAAAAAAATGATCTTGGAGATTGTGTAATGCTTACTCTCAAACTATTTGTTTACACAGTAGTGATATTCTTTGTTTCTCTCTTTATCTTCGGATTCCTATCGAATGATCCAGGACGTAATCCTGGACGTGAAGAATAAAAAAGAAAGTTTTTGTTTTCCTTGCTCGATTTTGAAATGTTCTTAGGATTTTATCTATTCCACATCTTTAACTATTAAATAAAAATGAAATAAAAAAATAAAAAAAAGACTCGTCGAAATTGAAAGCTAAATAAAAAATACCAAGTCATTGACAAAAGCGGAAAGAGAGGGATTCGAACCCTCGGTACGAAAAACCCGTACAACGGATTAGCAATCCGACGCTTTAGTCCACTCAGCCATCTCCCCCAATCGAAAAAGGCTAATTACTATGTTACATTACACAAAAAGTAAGGTTTGAAAAAAGAGTCTTTCTTTCTTTTATACCTCTTATTTTATTTATTAATTTATTATATTATTTTATTTATTATATTATTTATATTATTTTATTATTTTTATAATATTTTATTATAATTATATAATTATATATATAAATATATAAATAGAATTATATAATTTATTATATAGATATATATTATTATATAGATATATAAATAGATATATAATTATCTAATATCTAGACATATAAAAATATAAAAAATATCAAAAATGAAAGTAATTCCATTGAGATAAAGTAAGGGCTCGAAAGAGATATCTCCAATCCACTATTCCAATGAATATAAATATATTTATAAATCCATTTATTATTTATAAATATATAATAATTATAAATATATAATAAATTTATAAATATAAATATATAATAAAAAGTTATAAATATATAATAATATAAATATATAATAAAAAGTACCTCTTTGATTTCGTCTGCAAGAGCTTTTTTTAATTCCACAGCCCGGCCTGGTCAGTACCTCGCTGGGCCTTTTTTGTTCTAATGAATCATATAAAAAAATGATTTATTTGATTTGAAAAAAAAAAAATGCTTGTTATTGAAACAACAACAATCATAATATAATAAAGACTATTTCGATTCCTATGATACAGAATAGAATCAAAGTGTCATTTCTTAATTATTTTTTTATTCCATTTACTTTACTGGAATAAAAAAAAGAAAGAATGTAACTATATATTCTTGCACAATTTTATTGTTTTGGCGTACATTATCGAGCCGTATCTGTCAATGTCAAAGCACCCCGATCAAAAGAAAAAAAGAGTGTTATTTAGTTATTTAAATGAATCCTTTTTCCCTAAATTAATCGGGCTCCTTGAACAAAGCACGTCAACGCTCTAATTTTCATGATTCTTTTCTGATCCTATCTTCTTAATTATTATGACCAATTTTTTTGTTCGACAAAAGAGACATTTCGATACAATAATCACATTGTAGCGGGTATAGTTTAGTGGTAAAAGTGTGATTCGTTCTATTAATCCCTTAATAGTTAAGGGGTCCCTTCGGTTTGTTTGATTAATATTCCGATCAAAAACTTTATTTCTTAAAAGGATTAAATCCTTTACCTATCAATGAAAGATTCGAGGAAGAATAGACATTCTCGTGATTTATATCCAAAAGAGTCAATTATAAATTCAAAAAAAAAATTGGATTATGAAATTACGAAACATAATTTGTTTTTAAATTGGATCAATACTTCCAATTGAATGAGTATGAGTAAAGTATCCATGGATAAAGAGAGAAGGGAGTATTTCTAATCGTAACTAAATCTTCAATTTTATGATTTGTATGTATAAGAGAGATTGAAGCAAAATAGCTATTAAACAATGACTTTGGTTTACTAGAGACATCGACATATTGTTTTAGCTCGGTGGAAACAAAATGCTTTTCCTAAAGATTCTTTCAAATAGAAATAGAGAACGAAGTAACTAGAAAAATTGTTATAATCCCCCTCTTCTATAGGGATCATCTAGAAAGCGGGTTGTTTTGAATGCATTCAAACAGAAAAGCTGACATAGATGTTATGGGCCAAAAATTTTTTTTTTTAAACTTTTTTATTTCGTTTCCATCTGACATCTGTGAAATTTCTCCATCTTACATAAAGGAGCCGAATGAAACCAAAGTTTCACGTTCGGTTTTGAATTAGAGACGTTAAAAATGATGAATCAACGTCGACTATAACCCCTAGCCTTCCAAGCTAACGATGCGGGTTCGATTCCCGCTACCCGCTTATATCTCTATATTATCCCTATATTATCTATATAGTATCTAGATTTATGATTCTAGATTTATTATATATTTTATTATATATATTAAATCTATATTAATTTCTTCATTTCTATTTATTATTCTATTTAAATCTATTAAATAATAGAATGATTCAGATTAATGTAATTAATCTAATTTAATGTAATTAATATACTGAATCATTGAATTGAATGCGCAATTCCTGGAAGTCTCTCACATATTCTTTTTTCTGAACAAAAGATGTAACAATTAAACTAAAAAAAAAAGCGTCCATTGTCTAATGGATAGGACAGAGGTCTTCTAAACCTTTAGTATAGGTTCAAATCCTATTGGACGCAATTTATTTCCATATATTTTGTTATATTTCTACTAGGTATTTTGAATAATTTGAATAAGAGACGCTTATACTTACCTATATATTAGTTATAACTTATTTTTATAGTTAGAATTTATTTTATCTTAATATGAAATCTATTACTTAACTTAATATGAAATCTATTAATAATATAATAAAAAAGAAAAAATTAGATTATATAAAGAATTTTTTATAAAAAATTAGAAAGTTATCTAAAAAAATTTCTTTATACATACTTGTTCCTGAAGTAGAAATTATACTTGTTCCTGAAGTATAAAGCGTTCCATTTGTTCTTGAATAGCTTCTTTCAAAAGGGCTTCTGCTTCCTCAGTGAATGTCTTGGTGGAAGATATAATTTCTTGGAACTGAGGTTTATTCGTTTTTAAGTAAGTACGTAACTCAACGAGAAATTTCCTTACCTGTCCAATTTCTAATGAATCAAGATAACCATTCGTTCCAGTATAAATAGTCATTATCTGTTCCTCCACCGTGAGAGGGGCTGCTTGAGATTGTTTGAGCAACTCACGTAATCGTTGACCTCTTGCCAATTGATTCTGAGTAGCTTTATCGAGATCAGAAGCGAATTGCGCAAAGGCTTCTAATTCTGCGAATTGCGCCAATTCCAAT